TGCTCACTAAATGATAAAAAAAAGAAGGTAATCTGCATTTCGACAACCCCAGATATTCCTTGAATATCTATACATTTTTTTAGAGATTAGACGAAATAAAATAATTGAAGTTTAACCAGCCAGAATAATGGAGGTTTTATTCATATCTTATTATGGATGGTATAAAGAACAAAATTTAGAAATACAATAATATAGCTGCTATTCATTGAGAATCTCAATTTTGAATGATACTTATTTCGTATGAGCCAATAGGATGAACTGAAAAAGATCTGCATCATTAACTATGTAAGATACACATCAACATCAATTATATATCCGGCTCCGCAAAATAAAAAGTACGATCAAAGAAATGAAGAAAATAGAAATACCAAAAAAATACAAAAAAACGGACCGGATTTTTTTGTAATATATCTGAGATGAATTTTTACTATTCCCAACCTCTGAATTCGCCTAGATTCAACTTTTTGGTCTTTCAACTAACAAATTTAACTATTTGAATATTTTTGAAATATTAAAATTCTTTTTAGAGCGCAGAAAAAAGCGAAACAAAATCGAATAATTCATTTACATACTTTATATACCTAGAATATACATCTATTCTTTCTTCATCTAGAAAGAGAATATCTGCGGACACCTAGATAAATTATGTATGATAATCAAGACCACTAATAAATATATATCTATTCCCAAATTCATTAAAATGAATATGGGAATAGATACTCATACAAATGAATTGCCGGGAACCAGATTTGAACTGGTGACACGAGGATTTTCAGTCCTCTGCTCTACCGGCTGAGCTATCCCGACCATTCTTGACGCACTATCCTCATTTTAAGAAATTAGTTGAGTCTATGTCAACTAAATAAAAAAAAAAAGAGGATATAGGATAAAAAATTAGAGAATAATAGGGGCTTTTGGGGATAGAGGGACTTGAACCCTCACGATTTCTAAAGTCGACGGATTTTCCTCTTACTAAAAATTTCATTGGTGTCGGTATTGACATGTAGAATGGGACTCTATCTTTATTCTTGTCTGATTAATCATTTCTTCAAAAGATCCATCAGACTATGTTGGAGTGACTGATTTGATTAATGAATATTACATTTTTTCTTCAAGTTGGAATTCATTTGATTCACATCTTTTGTGATCGAAATCGAATCGAAATATTTCCAAATATAAGTTTGTAATTTTCATTAATCAACTGAAATAGTATTTCAGTAAATATATATATAAATATATATGTTTATCCTTGATCCTTTCTGGAATTTTGATAGAAGGATTCATTTCCTACTGCGAAAGGAAATGTTGTCAACTCCATTTGTTAGAACAGCTTCCATTGAGTCTCTGCACCTATCCTTTTTTGTTTAATTTGAACTTTCTGAACTTTTATTTTTTTGTTTTCGGAAAGCAGGATTTGGCTCAGGATTGCCCATTGTGAATTCCAGGGTTTCTCTGAATTTGAAAGTTTTCACTTGGTAAGTTTCCATACCAAGGCTCAATCCAATTAAGTCCGTAGCGTCTACCAATTTCGCCATATCCCCCCCTTTTTTTCTTTGAGATTGGGATCTCATTAGGATGTTTTTTCATTTGTATTATGAGAATGTAATACCTATTCCCATTTTGAAAAAAAAAAAAGTTTCCTTCTATCATTGTTTAATTGATTTTCTTTCATCTATATTGGATAGCCATATTTTGTCGAATCAGAAATGATTCTATTATCTCTGTATTCGCAATTCAATATAGAGAGATATATACCACATATCTATCTCTTTTTTATCTCCCCCCTTCTATCATTTTTTGATAGAATTTGGAATACTCGAACGTTCGATTCTTTTTCTTTTTTCCTTAGAGCGGACAGATACCGACCCTATAATAATAATTCTATTCTAATATAGTAAAAAAACCAAAAGCAAAAATCCATTTATTAATATTAATTTCGAATTCGATAGAAATATGGAATTTCTAATTACTTATTTATTTCGTTTGATAATCCATCCAATTTTTTAGAATTCTAATGTAGAATTCTATTCTATACATTATTCTATACATTATATTAATTATATTATTTTTTTTTTCTTTTATTATATAAATATATTATATTATTTAATATAAATTACTTTGTCCTGTAATCTCATTATTCATTATAATATTCTTTTCAATTTGAAATCTAATCTACTACTATTAGTCATTATTTCAAAGATTGAAATAAAGATTTGTATTTGAAATAGTATTTTACATATCTATTATATTTAGATTCTATTTCTATATATATTTCAATTAAATATATATTTAAAATAGAAATAGAAGGTATTCTAGTTCTATAATTCTTATTATATTAATATATATATATTAATATATATATTATAGAAAAAATTGATTATTAAATAATAGATCATAGAATAGAAGAGATATAATAAATAATAATTATGTGTTAGATGTAAATATTTTATTTATTATTTAATATTATATATATATTTTTAATATTTATTTATCTATTATA